CGGAAAACTGTATTAGGAAAATTTGAATAGGGGAGATTTTATTTGTCGATATGAATGTATATTGTAATTTGGCTGATACTAAAATTTAAGTAACATTTTTTGAACCACTAGAATGTGAAAGGTTTCTATCTTGTAGGGATTTAATTTAATGTTTTTGGGGTTTGGCATTAGGGGGTTAGGGGGTTTGGTAGGTGAAATTTTTGATGTTTTTTTTAATATGTCATTCAAGCATTAAAAGATTGTCTTAGGTGATTTGGTTATGTGGACTAATGACCCTTAACTAGAGAGTCCGGCTTAGATGATGGGCTGACCTTCATGCCTTGACGGCTATGTTGAGTGATAGCATCCCGAAAATTAAAAAATACCAAATGCATGACACCACAGTTATGTTGGTCATGGGCTGATTAGACCTGTACCATCGAGATGTCTTATTTAAGGGGAACGAATGGGCGATAACGCATTTGATGGCCCTGAAGTAAGAACCAGATGTCTGATAAAGTTTCAGTATAGCTACCCCCAAGTTTAATGGGCCCGGAGCGAGAAGAGGGGCATTGGTGGGCGGGTTGTTGGTTTCACGGAGGATGGTAGAAATAGAGACCAAATGTGGAAGGGGATAGTCATATGGAAGAGAAAGGTTTATGACGGGGATGGTGTATGTAAGATAACACAGATATGTTTAAGGAACATGGATTTAATGTAGTTGATAATAGTCATGTTATTGTGGTTTTATGTACGATTGGGTTTTATGTCTTGATACATTGATATATAATACTTGCTTATATGCTAGGGGAAAATAATTAAATGTACTATATACATAAATGTTTAAATGTACTATGTAATTTTATGTACGTCAAGAAGTAGTTTAATAAGAATATCAGCTTTGGGTGTTGATGGTAGGGAGATATTCCTTCTTCTTGATGTCCTAAGAAGATTGTTTCTTCATTTCTGGTTTACAAGACCAGAGTAATTATTTATACTATTAGGACATGAGTTTCATTTTAGTATGTTGTCTTCAATTATTCCTGAGATTGGTATGAGGATTAGAATAATTGAGAAATAACTGATTGAAGCTAATTGGCCGATGATGATAAATGGATGTTCTACTGGTTGCCCTCCGATTCAAGTTAGTACTAATAAGTTAGCTACTAGGATTCAGTAGAGTGCTTGGGTGATAGGACGAAATATGAGGCTTCGTTGTTTTGATGTATGAAGGAAAGGTAGGAAAGCTAGAACTAAAATGGATAAGACTAGGGCTAATACTCCTCCTAGTTTATTAGGAATGGATCGTAGGATTGCGTAGGCAAATAGGAAATACCATTCTGGTTTGATATGGGGTGGGGTATTGAGTGGGTTGGCTGGTGTGTAATTATCTGGGTCTCCTAATAGGTCTGGGAAGAATAATACTAGGATTATTAGAAATGTAAATATTAAAATTACTCCGAGAATATCTTTGATTGTATAATAAGGGTGGAATGGGATTTTGTCTGAATCAGAGTTTAGGCCTGTAGGGTTGTTTGATCCCGTTTCGTGGAGGAATAAGAGGTGAACGATAACTAGGGCTGCGATAATGAATGGTAGGATAAAGTGAAATGCGAAGAAACGTGTTAGTGTTGCTTTATCTACTGAGAATCCCCCTCAGATTCATTCAACTAGAGTTGTTCCAATATATGGAATTGCTGAGAGTAAGTTTGTGATTACTGTTGCCCCTCAGAATGATATTTGTCCTCATGGAAGTACATAGCCTATAAATGCGGTAGCTATCACTGCGAATAGTAAGACTACTCCAATATTTCATGTTTCTATAAAGGTATAAGATCCATAGTATATACCTCGGCCTACGTGTAGGAAAAGACAAATGAAGAATATTGATGCTCCGTTTGCGTGTATATATCGGATTAGTCAGCCGTAATTTACATCTCGGCAAATATGTGTTACTGATGAGAATGCTGTTAAGGTATCTGATGTGTAGTGTATTGCTAGAAATAAACCTGTGATAATTTGGATTATTAGGCAAATTCCTAGAAGTGAGCCGAAATTTCATCAGGATGAAATGTTAGATGGAGCAGGTAGGTCGATGAATGAGTGATTTACGATTTTGAGTAGTGGGTGTGTTTTTCGGATGTTTGTCATTAGGTGTTTCTATAGTTGAATTACAACGATGATTTTTCATGTCATTGGTCACAGTTGAATGCTGTGTAGAAATAATGAATAATTATATTTATATTTTAAGTTTAGTATTTTTAGGTGGTTGTCTTGGGTTGGCGTTGAAGCCTTCACCTATTTATGGTGGGTTAGGTTTAATTATTAGTGGGTTTGTTGGTTGTTTTATGGTTTTAGGGTTTGGTGGTTCATTTATGGGTTTATTAGTATTTTTAATTTATTTAGGTGGGATGATAGTTGTATTTGGATATACTACAGCTATAGCCACTGAGGAATACCCTGAGACTTGAGGCTCAAGTTGATTGTTTTTTAGTTTCTTGATTATTGGTTTTTTAATAGAGATATCTATTGCATGGTTATTAAGTAATTGAAATGTAGTTGAGTTGATTAATGTTGATAGCTTAAGCGATTGAATAATGTATGAAATTGACGATGTGGGAGTTATGTTAGAGGGTGGTGTTGGGGTTGCAGCAATGTATAGTTGTGCAACTTGAATAATGGTTGTGGCCGGGTGATCTTTATTTGCTGGGATTTTTATTATTATTGAAATCATTCGGGATTAGTTATGTAAAGAATGATAACTAGAATAATAGTAATTATGAATGATAGGAAATATAGTTTAATTATTCCTTTCTGGTTAGTTAATATTTTGGATGTAAGGGTGTGAATGAATGAAGTAGACTTTGGAACTGATTTTTCTAATCAGATTAGGTCTAGCAATCCTAAAGACACTTTAAAGCTGGGGTCTAGAGATTTAAGTGGAATTATACGATGTAGGATGGATGGGAAGAATCCTAGTGAGGTTGAAAATATTGAGTGGGGTTTTATTTTGTGGATGGAAAATTTTAGGGAAAGATTGTTTAGTTCTAGGGCGATAAGGAATCCTAAAATAGAAATAAGTAGGGCTAGGATTTTAAGGTGTAATGGTATTGTGAGGATTTGTAGGTTGGTTGGGGGAAGGTTATTGGAGATTACATAGCCAGCTAGGATACTACCTAGTGCTAGTCGTTTGATAGGGTTAATTAAGTTTGGGTTATTTTCATTAATAATAATTATAGGGGGACATCGTGGTTTAGTTATAGCGACGAAGTAAATAATTCGAATACTGTATATGGCTGTTATTGATGTGGCAATAAGTGTAATTAGTAGGGCTCAGGCGTTGGCATTACAGGTATTTATTGATTCAATAATGGAATCTTTGGAATAAAATCCTGTTAAGAATGGTATTCCTGTTAGGGCTAGGCTACCAATAATTAGGCAGGATGATGTAAATGGTATGATTTTTATTACACCTCCTATTTTTCGAATGTCTTGTTCGTCATTTAGGTTGTGAATAATTGACCCTGAGCATATAAATAGTATGGCTTTGAAGAATGCGTGTGTGCAGATGTGTAGAAAAGCTAGGTAGGGTTGATTAATTCCTAGAGTTACTATTATTAGGCCTAGCTGGCTGGATGTAGAGAAGGCTACAATTTTTTTGACGTCATTTTGTGTGAGTGCACAGATGGCTGTGAATAATGTGGTTAAAGCTCCAAGGCATATTATTATTGTTAGGATTGTGTTATTATTTGATATAAGTGGATGGAATCGGATAAGTAAGAAGATACCTGCTACAACCATAGTACTTGAGTGAAGTAGAGCTGATACAGGTGTTGGTCCTTCTATAGCTGATGGAAGTCATGGGTGGAGTCCAAATTGGGCTGATTTACCTGTTGCTGCAATTAGAAGTCCTATTAATGGGATAATGTTGCTATTGTTGGCAAGTAAAATTTGTTGTAGTTCTCAGGAGTTTATGTTTAAGCAATATCATGTTATGGCTAGGATAAATCCTACGTCTCCGATTCGATTATATAAGATGGCTTGTAGGGCTGCTGTGTTTGCATCAGCACGTCCGTATCATCATCCAATTAGTAGGAATGACATAATCCCTACTCCTTCCCAACCAATAAACAGTTGGAATAAATTGTTAGCTGAGGTTAGGATGATTATGGTGATTAAGAATATAGTTAGGTATTTAATGAATCGGTTGACATGGTAGTCTGAATGTATATATCATGAGGAAAATTGTATGATGGATCATGTAACATATAGTGCTACTGATAGGAATAAGATAGAGAAGTAGTCAGTTTTAAAACTTAATGTGATGTTGATAGAGTTAATGGTAATTCAGTGTCAGCTGGTAATCATGTATTCTGTGTTTTGATGAAAAAATAATAGTAAAGGTAGGAGACTTAGGAAGAATGAAAATTTAATTGATGAGGTAGCGTAATATGGGAAGTTAATATGTTTTATTAGATTAGTTATAGAAATTAGTATTGGAGATGCAAGGATGATAAAGATTGTTAAGATTGATGATGTAATTATATTGATTACTTTTATTTGGAGTTGCACCAAGATTTTTGGTT